GTCCTATAGATGAAAATGTAAGAACTCAACGGGCACTTTCCCCTAGAATCCGACAAACAAAGAAGGGAATCCCGTTGAGTTCTTAAGAATCATACCATTTTTTTCATATAACTCAAAAAAAGATTCCCCCTTCTCCCGTTTCAATAAACTACATCCCCCTTCTCTTTTGAATTTTGAGTTTGACTCTATTTAGTTTAATATCTCATCAAAATTCAAATTTTTTTGTAAGTTGAGTTAATAAGTTCTACTTAATTATTATTCTACTTAATTATTAATATTAATTAATGGTTCTGTTGTTTTTTTATTTGTCCGCTACTTATAATATCTCTTACTAAATCGAAAAAAGATCTGGAAAAATGGAAAAAAGAGTCAATAAAGGGAGTTAAGGGTTCTTGATCCTGTTCTTCAAAGGATCATTATTCTTTCGACACAAGAAAAGGGTGTCCAAATTTACTTTCTTGTGCCGAAGACTAGACTAGCAAGACGAATTTTTTGTTTGCCACCGTTATATGTTCTATTATCCGATTACTTCTGTCTAGTATCCAATCAAATTGGATTGTATTTATACTCTAAAATTAGACTATAAAAATTATACATTTTATGACATTGAAATTTAGCAATAGTACCATAGCCGCATTACCCCGATTCAAAAACTTTTTTTTTCAAAATCGACATATTCTGACTAGCAATGCGATACAAAGAATTACCAGCATCCGGGAGAAAGGTAGACAAAGAGTCTAACCCAGCAAATAGGTTTTCATAATTTTCATTTTTTTTGATCTTTGATCATCCATAATTACCAACAAAATTTGGTTCTTTTTACGAACTTGGTGTCTAGAAATCCCCAAGTCTAGAAATTCATTTCAGCCAATTGAACCTTCTCAAACTGTTTCTTTTTAAGAACCAAAAATATTTGTGAAAAAATAACAGATGCCAAGAAGAACAAAAGTCCTTGGACACGTAATGGGTCTTGAAGTACTATTTCTGCATCTCCCTGACCAAATCCGCCGACATTAGGATTACTCGTTAATGGTTGATCCAATTTGACAGATTCACCCTCTGAAACAAGAAGTTCTGGTCCTGGGGGGATAATATTAACTACTTGTCGCCCATCTGCATTTGTTATGTTTATTTCATATCCCCCTTTTTCTTTTCGGATTATTTTGCTTACTATGCCCGCTGTTGTAGCATTATAAACTGTATTGTTACTCCTGCTCCCGTCGGGATAAATCTGACCCCTTCCCCTGTTTCCACCTACGTAGATAGGATATTTTAAGAAGTGAACGTCTTTCTTATTAGCGGGGTCGGGGGCAAGAATAGGAAAGGTTATTTCGGTATATTTCTGACCGGGGACGGGGCCTATGACAAGAATATTTTTTTTATTAGGGCGGTAGCTCTGAAAAGATAAATTACTTATCTTTTCTTTCATCTCAGGAGAAATACGATCAGTAGGGGCTAATTCAAAACCCTCCGGTAAAATAAGAACAGCCCCCACATTCAAACCCCCTCTTTTACCATTAGCAAGAACTTGTTTCAGTTGTATATCATAAGGAATTCGAACAACTGCTTCAAATACAGTATCTGGAAGTACCGCCTGCGGAACCTCAATATCCACGGGCTTGTTAGCTAAATGGCAATTGGCACATACAATACGCCCCGTTGCTTCTCGTGGATTTTCATAACCTTGCTGTGCAAAAATGGGATATGCTTTTGAAATATCCGGACGGGTTATGATATATATTAGAAGCGATACGGAAATATAACGAGTAATCTGTTCCTTTATCCAAGAAAAAGTGTTTCTATTTTCCATAGTCCAATCATTGATCCAAAAATTTCTACAATACAATACAATAAGGGGGGTAAGTTGCTGGTATAGTTCCCTATCCACAATTCTGTTAGTTACTTAACCAATTTTACTGGAATGAGATTTCCTGGAGAATAATATCAATATCGGACGAATCCCGAAGATGGGTAAAAGTAGAAAACGTAAGTACGATTTTCAATACTTTGTTTATGTACAACTACAAAATAACAAGGGCTCCAATTTTAAATTTTATTAGATTACTATCAGTGGATTTTTTTTATCAGTCATTCATTGAATGATAAATAACTACAAGTGACGGAGATACTCGATTTAAATAACGAAAAATCAAATATTTAAAAGTTGTATCAAGAATGACTGGAAAGGTGGAAACCAGACCAGATAGAATTTGATCATTATGAACAAACCCAAAATCTTTGTAGACAGAGCCAATCATTAATTCCCAACCGTGGGGCGAATGAAATCCGATACATAAGTCAGTTAATAATAGAATAGAAAAAGCTTTGATTGTATCGCTTAAGTTATATAGGAATTTCTGGGACCACGAGTTAAGAATACCAAGTTCTTCATTACCAATGATAGAATACCCGCTTAGAATAACAAAACATATTATATTTGTCGAGAAGTGCAAAATCATCTGGATACGATCCTCATTGTGTATCTTAATTAGTTGGATCGTTTCTTGTTGAATTCCTATACGAAGCATGTGTAGACGTATCTCTGAATATTCTTCGATCAGTTCGTCGAAGACGAGCAGTTCCTCCAATTCTATGAATTTTTCTAGAATATTTTTTTCTTGAATCTCATTCAAACAAATTTCGGATTGACCAGTATGCCACCAACTCATAACCCAATATTCCAGACTTTTTTGAAATGAGAGAGAAAGACACCAGGGCAAAAATACTATAGATACAAGATATACCAGAGGTGGGAATACTTTCCTGTTTGCCATTTTTTCCCCTGTGAATTGTTAATCAACCAACTCCATTCGTCCGCTTTATGCGATTAAATGTTTCTTTCACGTATGAGTTCTATATTCTATACAAGGTATGATGAATCTAGTTTATTTTTTTTTAGGATTTTTTGGTTAGTCTTTGAATCTAGAAAGAATAGAAAAATTGACTAAGAATCCACTTCGAATGAAGTTATTAGGTTCAATTTGAAACAACAGTTTCCTCTCGATAAATGACCCCCTTAATTCTTAATTAATGAATATTAGTAAGATTTTGAGACGAAAGAACCTCTTTCTCTATCAAAATATCTACTATTTCAAAAAAAATTCACGGATTAGTCATTGTCATTTTTGTGTTGGTCATTAAGTAACAAAAAAGGAAAAGGAAACCTCAAAAAAAAAGGGGGGGGGGGGTTCTTTTTAGTTATGTTCTAGAAAAGGGGCGATTCTTGCGTTTTTATCTCCTGATGAAGTGGGAATCTACCAGTTCTCAAAATACTTCAATTGGTACACGCAAGAAATAGGCCAATTCAGTAGCTTTTTGTTCAATTTCTCTTGGAGTCAAATTATCATCAATACGCGTTAAGGGAATGGCCCCCCGCCCTCGGATGTCTATATAAAGAACACGACGAACATAAATACTCTCTTTAACTTCTATTCTAATGGACTGAATATCTTTTATAAAGAATCGGCGTAATATGCGACGATTTTTTCCAGGGAATCCCCAACGAAAAATACACATTACGCCTTCCTTTCTATCGAATCGATCATAACCACTACCTACATTCCAGAAAATTGTGCACCACAAATAGGAACTAATAAAGAGACCCGCGAGTCCGTAGAAAGACATCACGATCCCTTGCGAAAAAAAAATGATTGGATGAGAAGGAAAAAAGGATATCAAATTTCGTCCAAGGTAACTGGACGTTCCAACCAATAAGAATCCCAATGAACCTAAAAAAAGGATAACGGCCCAGAAGAAATTACTTATTTTTCTAGACCCTACAATAAGTTCTATCCATATATGTTCTGATCGCCAACTCATACTCGATCCGATTGTATTCTATTGGAATTGAGAGACTACCTCAAATTAATTTGACTTTACTCTTTTTGTTTACGAAATAACTCTCATCAACTAGCGCTAGTTTGATGTGAACCTTTACTTTAGGAATAAGTCATCAAATTGGTTAGAGCTAAAAAACTAGCATATCTCATATAATCCCACTATACATCTAAAACACGAATCTTCCGTTGCCGATTTGATCCATCCAGCGGATCCTGACACGGGTAGAATTCATTGGCTATATTTCTTGTGTCAGCGGGCCTGGGGGGCCCCGTGCTTTTTTATGCTTATGTTTGCTCAGCGAAAATCACATACACATATTATACCATATACCATATTTCACTAAATCAATATCTTTTTTATGATACAAATCTAAGTTTTGAAACAATTGTAGGGTATAGATATAGGGTCACCTCGGATCTAAAGAATCTTGTTTTTTTGAACATGAAGAGATAAAGAAGCCATTGCAATTGCCGGAAATACTAGGCCTACTAAAGGCACAAAAATAGAGGGAAAGTTGAAAGTTGTCATAGAAATGGGTACCTCGATTTATTGTTTGTACCTGTTATGTTATTTATAAATTCAATATATCTTATAATAATTCTAATTTTAGAAATTAGAAAAGAATGAAAATAATTAATTCAAATAAAGCTCATTATTATGACTGTAATAACCCATTCAATGCTCAATTTCAATTATTATGATAACCATAAATCGCAGTATCTATATCGAAATATCTAAGTGAGTATCTAGAATAAGGGCAAGAGATGTAGAACTAAGTATTGTATTTGTCTTTTCGTCTCTATTCCATCCCATTTTGATTCAAAGGAAAGAAAGTGTGGAACTTAAATAACTCACCTAAAACGTTTTTTAAAAGATTACGCGGTACAATTAGGTCAAATAAGCCCTTATCAAATAAATATTCAGCCGATTGCGAACCCTCGGGTACTGTTTTATTCAATGTTTGTTCAATTACCCTTTTACCCGCAAATGCAATGTAGGCATCGGGTTCAGCAATAATGATATCGCCCAACATACCAAAACTAGCTGTCACTCCACCAGTAGTAGGAGATGTAAGGATTGATACATAAAACAACTTTTTATTTGATTGATAATCATATAAAGCAGACGATATTTTAGCCATTTGCATCAAGCTCAAACTT